TTACTATGTCAGTATGTATATATACGTATATAGGGCGGGCATCCTCTCCGTCATTTTGATAGAAGGATTCCGGCTACCAGCGCAACGTAATCAACTTCATTCGTTAGAACAGCTTCCATTGAGTCTCTGCACCTATCTTTTTTTATTGTCGTTTTATATTATAAAAACTATAAATTAAACCCTTTTTCTCAAAATCAAGATTTGGCTCAGGATTGCCCATTTTTAATTCCGGGGTTTCTCTGAATTTGGAAGTTATCACTTAGCAGGTTTCCATACCAAGGCTCAATTTAATCAAGTCCGTAGCGTCTACCGATTTCGCCATATCCCCTTTTGCGACAGGATCCAGTTGTAATTCTATTCAATTCTTTTATTTATTTTATTTATCTTGGAATCAAATCATTGCGTTGAATTTATTAGATAATGATTCTTATATCTAAAAGTGTATGCCACTATTTTTTTTTTTTTCTATCATTTCCATTGTATTGAATGAACCCTATTTGTTCCAATCGGACATGATTCTATCATTGATGCGCCTCCAATTCAATATGAATAGATATATCCCACCTCTATATCTCTCCTCCCTTAATTTTGACTTTAAAAGCGCAATTTGTAATACTGGAAGGATCGATACTCAATTACTTATTTTTTTTTTTTTCGCCCTAATCTTCTCTGAATGACAACAAAGGAATGTCTTAATTATAATTTTAATTATATCTTTATAATAATAATGTCTTTAATTCTTATCTAATGTCTTTAATTCTTATCTTATGAATGGATTCACTATCATTAATATTATATAATATATTATATAATATAATTAATTATATTATTTATTTAGAGATAATTAATAATTATTTAGCATAATTTTGGTATAACTGTTCTAAGAAATAATTAGACTTTTCTAAAATATAATATCAAATTCAATTTGATATTATATTCTTACATCAAGTAATAATTATGAAAATATTATGTATTTTTAAGTATTATTATTAAGTAATTATTAATATTATGAATAAAAAAAAAATAAATATTAATTAAAATAAATTAATAGCTAATATATTAAATCTGGTAGTTTCCGGACTCCCTATTCACTATTTCTATTTCTGCTATGTGAGCCCGCTTAGCTCAGAGGTTAGAGCATCGCATTTGTAATGCGATGGTCATCGGTTCGATTCCGATAGCCGGCTTTTATCTATCTATTTTTTCATGATTGATAATATCTTCTCCCTCCTTTCTTCAAATATTCGGTCGCTGATCTATTATGTCGTGTTAACTTGCAACTATGAATAAAAAATAGATTGGAATGGAGCAATTAGATCTATACAGAACAAATCATAAAACAGAGACTTAACTTCCTTACTATCATATACAAAAAAATATAGATATTGATACAATGCATTTCATTCTATTTTCATATTGTATACTTCAGTAGATTTAGCCTTGCTTTGTTTATCCTTTAGTTCAGTCTTAATTTAGATTTTTCTTTAAATTTTTCAATAAAAAAAAGGAGTTTTATGTCTCGTTACCGAGGGCCTCGTTTCAAAAAAATACGCCGTCTGGGGGCTTTACCAGGATTAACTAGTAAAAGGCCCAGATCTGGAAGTGATCTTAAAAACCAATTGCGTTCTGGGAAAAAATCGCAATATCGTATTCGTCTAGAAGAAAAACAGAAATTGCGTTTTCATTATGGTCTGACAGAACGACAATTACTTAGATATGTGCATATCGCTGGAAAAGCCAAAGGGTCAACAGGTCAGGTTTTACTACAGCTACTTGAGATGCGTTTGGATAACATCCTTTTTCGATTAGGTATGGCTTCAACCATTCCTGGAGCCAGACAATTAGTTAACCATAGACATATTTTAGTTAATGGTCGTCTAGTAGATATACCAAGTTATCGTTGCAAACCTCGAGATATTATTACTACGAAGGATAAACAAAGATCGAAATCTCTGATTCAAAATTATATTGCTTCATCGCTCCGGGAGGAATTGCCAAAACATTTGACTATTGACTTATTCCAATATGAAGGATTAGTAAATCAAATAATAGATAGTAAGTGGATTGGTTTGAAAATAAATGAGTTGTTAGTCGTAGAATATTATTCCCGTCAGACTTGAACCTAATGAAAATAACAAGAAAGGTTCAGACAATTTGACTTTATACCATACCCTTTTTTTGTCGAAGGAAATAGATTTAAGAGCCTTGATCCACATTTTTTTTTTTCTTTTCCCATATTTATATTTTACGTACCACAGTAATGTAATTAGGAATAGAGAATCTCTATCAAATCAAATAAAGTTCTTACTTACTGTTGGAATAATGCTATCAATTGTTATTTGAATTTGATTTGATACATTGTGATCAGTAACGTTGATGACTCGATAGAAACGGAAAGAGAGGGATTCGAACCCTCGGTAAACAAAAGCCTACATAGCAGTTCCAATGCTACGCCTTGAACCACTCGGCCATCTCTCCTACATAATCATAATCTTATTATTGACCAGAAACCGAGTGAAGTGAATAGCGAGTCATTCATATTATTTATTCCAGTACGGGTAGGACCCATTACTGGTTACATAGGACTAAAAGATTCCTTTCAAATTTCATATTTCTCAACACCAATTTACTTAATGGATTTTTATATTTCAATTGTATGACGCATACGCATTATGCAAACAAAAGAGTATGGTTACTCTCCTCTATTTTATCACGGAATTCTTATTCCATTCTTTATTTTTCCTCTTTTGATTATAACCAAATCAAAACTTTTCGAGTTACCAGAATCTATAGTCAAATAAAGTCCTTGGTTAGTCAACTTAGAGAAAATCGTAATAGTTCTGTTTATCAGTATACTACTTAATTTGTAGGAAATCCAATCTCATTCAAATATTTCATCATCCCCCCTTGGGCACAATTTGAGCGGAATATCCACATCTTTTTTTAGAATTAGTCTATTTTTATGATATTTCGTACTACTGTACAATTCGGATAATTTTCCTTTGGGAAAATGAGAAGAATTATAGAATGGATTGTTAATTATGCCTAGATCCCGAATAAATGGAAATTTTATTGATAAGACTTCTTCAATTGTAGCCAATATCTTATTACGAATAATTCCGACAACTTCAGGGGAAAAAAAGGCATTTACCTATTACAGAGATGGTGCGATTTGATTTTTTTTCTTGCTTTTTTAGACCTTAATCTGAGAGAGAGAAGCGTGGTTCGGGATAGAAAATAGAAAGAAACAAAATTTTTTTTTTAAACCAACGCTTGGTGAAGGTGAAGTTTAAAGATAGAACAATTCCTTCTGTCGTGTATCCTCGATTGATAGATACGGCTTCAGATGCTTTAATTATCGATTTTAGTATTGAGCGAAAGGTTACACCTATGGGTTCTGGATTGCGGGTCAATACTACGCCACTAGTACCAATGGGCGGCATAGAGGAAGAAGCACTACTCTACGGAATCAACAACACAAAAACTTTGTTATATTATAAATCACCCCTTCCCCTTCTCGGTATTGGGACTAATAAGAATTAATGGTTGGGACAACAAACATCCATCTCGTTTGTACTTTGGATACCCATATAACCATCAAAGATTGTTGAAGTGACTGATTCCTGGAAATAGAAGGCGTTGTGAACAAAGAAATTGTTGGAGTGACTATTTTCATCTAGCACTAATACAATTGGTGTTAAGAAAAGACCTCTTTCGGGAAGGCTGGCTAGAAATTTCTTGTAAAAATACTAGCCCCCATCAGTTCATAAATGAGAATAGTGAAATCTTGATTCCAGAGATTATGTCCCTTAGTACTATGCACAGAGGGGAGGAGCCGTATGAGATAAAAATCTCATGTACGGTTCTGGAACGGAGATTCTTTGAATAGAATGAACGGCCGTAACGGATGTCGGCTCAATCCGAAGGAAATTATGCGGAAGCTTTACAGAATTATTATGAAGCTACGCGACCAGAAATTGATCCCTATGATCGAAGTTATATACTCTATAATATAGGCCTTATACACACAAGCAACGGAGAGCATACGAAGGCTTTGGAATATTATTTCCGGGCACTAGAACGAAACCCATTCTTACCACAAGCTTTTAATAATATGGCCGTGATCTGTCATTACGTGCGACTATCTCCATTATAGAAAAAAGATAAAGGCTAGTAAATACTAGAATAAAATAGGCTTTCTACATATGTATCGTCCAAAGCAACGATTTTTATCAGCTGTAGCAAGGAAAAAGACTTCAAATATAAATGAATAAGTACGCCTATATACTCTATGGATAAAGGATCGAATTGATAGAGAAAGCACCGTAAAGATCAATTAGCAAGTTATTAGATCGATACAGTTAAGAACTGCTTACTTATGTCATAATATGAGATATAAAGTCAGGAATCTACTTATGTAATAGAGTCGATCTACTAAAGTATTGAGCAGCGGTGTAGCATCAGATCCCAAAGATAGTAAGTTCTTTTTTCTTACGGAGGAAAGTCTTTTTCAAAAATTCTATATGAATTTCATATTATGAGATGAAACCGAGATAGTTACCTTTCAGAAAATCCTAACGATATAGGGGGAGTTAATTCTTATGAAGGTAGGAGAAAAGATAAAACTGATTATTGATCAAAATTAGAGTTTGAAACTTATGTAATTAACTTAACTTCGTCTGGTTAACCCAAGAAAACTAGGATAGGTTTATGAAAAATCTAATTCAGTTAGCATAGGGTAGATTAAAAAGATGGGACACAAAAAGAGTCGATTGCTGAGCCGTATGAGGCAGGAAACTCTCAAGTACGGTTCTAAGGGAAGGAATTTAACCACCTATTCCGACCGGGGAGAACAGGCCATTCTACAGGGTGATTCTGAAATTGCGGAGGCTTGGTTCGATCAAGCTGCTGAGTATTGGAAACAAGCTATAGCGCTTACTCCAGGTAATTATATTGAAGCACATAATTGGTTGAAGATCACGAGGCGTTTCGAATTCGAA